TCTTTCGATCATAATTATCTTTAAATTCGAATTCGATTTCCATAAGAATTCTAAAATTCCTTGCCTGTTTTAGATCGCTCAACCCCTTAACCCGTAAATCTATTACAAATTCATAAATCATCCCAGGGATTTTTCGATTTGATTGTATAGTGTATCGGCCTATACCCGCTATGCACAACTCACAAAATGGAGGGTTATTCTATCTTTCATCATAGAACAAATATTCCATGCTTTTTCTTCTTTGGATCATAATTTAAGAAAAACTTCTCGAATTGTCCTAATCCGCAGGAAAAATTCTTTGATTCTTCAACTTCGATCAAATCGGAATATTTCCTTTCATTCTTATACTACTTCATTTGAATGAAATCGAATCGGATTCAAGTATTTCTTATTTTTTATCGACTCCTGCCAAAAAGAAAAAATTGAAGTAGAAGGTCATATCTGTTTTTTAATGAGTCTGCTTTTATGTTATTTTGTACTGTACAATTCCTTTGTTTGTGGGATCATTTTCTCACGAGAGGTAATGAAAAGAATTATAGAATGGATTTTTCCCTATGCCTAGATCGCGGATAAATGGAAATTTTATTGATAAGACCTTTTCAATTGTAGCCAATATCTTATTACGAATAATTCCGACCACTTCAGGAGAAAAAGAGGCATTTACCTATTACAGAGATGGTGTGATTTGATTATCTTTTTATTTACGGCCTTCGGTCTTAGGAGAAAGAAAAACGATTCGGGATAGAAAAGAACGAAAAAAGATTATTGAAAAAATCTACGCTTGTTGAAGGTGAAGTTTATGGATAAAACAATTCCTTCTGTCGTGTATCCCCGATTAATGCAGCCTCAGATGCTTCAATTGTCGATTCTAGTATTGAGCGAAAGGTTACACCTATTGGTTCTGTATTGCAGGTCAACCCTACTACACTAGTACCAATAGGCGGCATACGGGAAGAGGCGCTACACCTAGGAATCAACAACACGAAAACTTTGTTAGAAATTTCCCCTTTTCCTTATCGGGATCGGGACTAAGAAGAATGGTTGGGATAACAAACATCCATCTCGTTCGTACTTTGGATACCCTTAGAACCATCGAAGACTGTTGAAGTGATTAATTCCTGAAAATTAAGGGGCGTTGAGAACAAAGAAATTGTTGGAGTTTACAGTTTTATCTAGTACCAGTACCAACACACGTGATGTTAAGAAAAGAAAGATCTTTTGCAGGAAGGTTGGCTAGAGATTTCTTGTAAAAACATTAGCCCCACTCAGTTCATAATGAGAAAAATACATGGAATCAAAAAAGATTGAAATATTCTCCTTATGCACATAAGGGAGGAGCCGTATGAGATGAAAATCTCATGTACGGTTCTGGAACGGAGAATTCTTTGAATCGAATGACGACCGTAACGGATGTCAGCTCAATCTGAAGGCAATTATGCGGAAGCTTTACAGAATTATTATGAAGCTATGCGGCTAGAAATTGATCCCTATGATCGAAGCTATATACTCTATAACATAGGCCTTATCCATACAAGTAACGGAGAACATACAAAAGCTTTAGAATATTATTTTCGGGCACTAGAACGAAACCCGTTCTTACCACAAGCTTTTAATAATATGGCTGTGATCTGTCATTACGTGCGACTATCTCGACTATAGAAAGAAAAAAGGAAAAGAAAAAAAAAGGGGGGAGGGGGGGGAGAAAGAGCAAATACACTACTAAATACTAGCAAAAAATAGGCTTTCTACATATGCATCGTGCAAAAAACGATTTTTATCAGCTGTAGCAAAGAAAGAAACTTCATAGAAGTCGAAATATGAAGAAATCAATATGCCTAGATAGTTTATTCTATGGATAAAGGATCTAATTGAGAGAGGAAGCACCGTAAAGACCAATTCGCGAGGTTTTGGGCCGATGCCGATCCAATAAGAACTGCTTATTTATGTCATGATATGAGATAAAAGTAAGGAATCAACTTATGTAATAAAGTCGATCCCCTAAGGTATTGAGCAGCGGTGTAGCATCAGATCCCAAAGACAGTAAGTCTTTTATTTCTTAGGAAGAAAAGACTTTTTCAAAGATTCTATATAAAATTTTATATGAAAGCGAGATAGATACCTTTCAGAAAATTCTAACGATAGTGGAAATGCTTATATGTTATTCTTCTGACGGTGGGAGAAAAGATAAAATGAAAACTTTAATGAAAAGTCAAGTTTGAAACTCATGCTCATGGAATTAACCTCTTTTGGTTAACCCGCGAAAAAAAGTATAAAGATAGATCTATGAGAAATCTCATTCAATTCGATTGCGATATAGTAGATTAAAAAAAAACTGGGACACCAAAAGAATTGATTGCCGAGCCGTATGAGGCGGGAAACTCTCAAGTACGGTTCTAAGGAAAGGAATTGACCCGCCTATTCCGACCGGGGGGAACAGGCCATTAGACAGGGAGATTCTGAAATTGCGGAGGCTTGGTTCAATCAAGCCGCCGAGTATTGG